TTAAGAGTCGGTTGGCTAATGAAAAAAAAGAAGGATTTTTCTTCTCTTAAATCTTAAATTTTAAATTAAAGTAAAAACAAAATATGAATTTGAATTTTCACCCAATATCCTTGGTCTTTGCAAGAACCGCGTGAATCACTACATTACTTGATTCACATGGTTCTGGCCGGTTGATACAAAGGTGTTTTATATACACCGCATTGAACTCTGTTTATATTCGGAAGAACTTTTCTTGAAGTTAACTAGAGGTTAAGGTAAATGAACCATAACTATGTAGCCCTATTCCTAATAGATTGACCCCAAAATAGCATATCCAAATTATAAGAAAGCCTAGAGTCGCCACAATTGCGGAATTTGCCCCCTGCAAATTTTTATTTGTTCGAGTATGCAAATAAATTGCGAAGACGATCCAAGTAATAAAGGCCCAAGTTTCCTTTGGATCCCAACTCCAATATGATCCCCATGCTTCATTAGCCCATACTGCTCCTGAAAGAATACCTATGGTTAAAAAGATAAATCCTAGGCTAATCACACGATAACTCCAAAAATCTAATTGTTGAATCAATTGAGCCTTGTAATAATTCTTAGCATAAAAAATATTGTTTCTTTCATTCTTGTATTGGATTTCACCAAACGAAAATGACTCATTTAATTTTAATAAATTATTACTTTTAGAACTATAAAAAATCTTTCTAAATGTAATGACTAGAAGTGCTACTGATAATAATGATCCACAAAGAAGAGCCGCATAGCTTAATATCATCATACTTACGTGCATTATTAACCATTCCGATTGTAGAGCGGGTACTAATATTGTGGGTTTCCGTATTTCATTTAAAAGACCCGATGTAGCAAAACCTTGGGTAAAAATAGTACTTGAAGCAGTTATTGTGGTTAAATAATTTTTTCTTATTTTGAAATAAGGCACTATATGAATAAGGGAGAAACTCCATGAAAGAAAAATTAATGATTCATATAAATCACTTAGCGGGAAATGTCCCGAAGAAATCCAACGGGTGAGCAATAATCCTGTTAGACATAAAAAAGTAGCTATCATTCCCTTTTCTGACGAATCATATGTTATGATTTCATTGCCAAATAAGGTTATCAAATGAATTGTAATTACAATTGAAACAATAGAAAAGGAAATATGAGTTAATATATGCTCTAAAGTTGAAAATATCATCATCATAAAAATGAAAAAGGGGGAGGGAATCCCCATATAAATTTAATTAATAAATAGAAATAGGGAATTTTATTTATTTTTATTATAGGATGTATTGGATCTCTTTTAGAAGATGGCATGCCGCCACTCGGACTCGAACCGAGATGCTCTAGCACTGCTTCCTAAGAGCAGCGTGTCTACCGATTTCACCATAGCGGCTTGCTCGAACTCATAATAGCCTATTTATATTCAATCGTCGAGATTGAATAAGTCAATTCACTCAAATAAGTTTTTTTAGTAAAGATTCAAGTAGTTTATATATATATTAGCCAAAAATAGAAAAATAGAATTCTTGCAACTAGAGAATTCTCGCGAAAAAAACTTTTTTTTTCATTTTTTACTTTTATTATTATTGTCATTATTTCTGCTTTATCAGATTTCAGAAAAAAAAAAAGAAATTTTATCAATGAATCTAAAATATGTCTATTTTTGACTACTCCAAATTGACACTTGTACATAATATCTCAACAATGAAGTTTTTTTATTGATTGGACTGAAAGTTGTAGATATATGATAAATACATTCCATATTCCATATAGTAAAATAGTAAATAAATGAAGAAGTAAGAAAGTTATCCAAAAATTTTTAACATGAAATCAATTAGTTTCAACAATTCATTAATTTTAACTAAAAATCTTATATCTGCCCTTCCCGAGAAAGATAAAAATTTTTCATTATCATTATTGTAAAGGTCGATGGGGAAAATAAGACTCCCCACCACCAAAATCTGATTGAAAATATACTAAAAAAAATACAATATTTTTTATTTCTTTAGATTTCAGAAAATACAAGAATTTTTATCTTATCTTATAAGAAAAGAATAAGATAAGATTAAAAGTCTAGGACTGCCAATTGTTTTATTATTTAATATAGATATAGAAATATAGATATAGATATTAACAAATATAGATAATAGATAATTACTGATCCAATTTTTTGAGTCAAATCCATTCTGATTATTCCAATCTTTTAGGACTTAGTTGTTTGTCGTACAAAAAAACTTTTTGAATTCCCGGTAGAAAGAGATTTCCCTAATGACAAAGCTTTTAACGCTGCCCAATATCCTTTCCTTTTCCAAATATTTTTACGAATACGCTTTTTTGATATCGAAGTACGTTTTTTTGGAACTGCCATTTAAAAATGAAGAAGTTACTCATTGTTATAGTTGGATGTGAAAGACATCTATTGTTCAAAACCAATTATTTTTTCTTATTCATGATCTATTTTTCTCTAAAAAAGATTCTCTTCATAAAAAAGAAATATAGATATATATAGATATATCTGTAAAAATTTGATCAAAAATGACTCGAAATAACATAAAAAATTTTTGATTCCATACACTATTCGTAAAACCAAAAATTTTTGGTTTGGAACTCTTAATTCTCGTTGTTTATATCTCAAAGTTATATCTTTAGAATCTGCTATGTGATAGAAATCAAACTTAATAAAATAAATAAAGAGCCTAAAAGACCTTTATTTTCGTCATTCTATTCTATACTTTATTTACATGTAATAAAATACCTCAAAGGATTGTAAACTTTTGCCTAAAAACGTGAGTCTTTTTTTAGTAATCTTTTTTTAGTAAAACTTGAGAAAAAATACACCTAAATTCCATTTTCAAATTCGAATGAGACTAGTAAGAAAGATCCGTTTTTTTGATAAAAAAAGTTCATTTTAGATCTATAATCTTCTAAACTTTACTAATAAATTGTTTTGATTGAAATGGAAAACAATCAATCCCATAATGAATTAGTTAATGAGTTGAAATAAAGTAACTAAAATAAAGAGTTTTTTTCATTAGACCAATGACCTTAGTTAATCCTATAATTCATATAATTCATATCAGCATCAGTACTCTTTTTAGCCTAAATTGTTTTATTATTTTTATTAATTATTATTACGATTATTAATTATTATGATAATTTCTCGTAATAATATATTTATTTATATTATATTTATATTCTTTTTATTTATATTTTATATTATATTTCCTATTTATATTCTTTTTATTTATATTTTATATATGGCACTTGGTCATATCATTTCTCCAATTGTAACTTCTTGTTTTGAATATTTGAACGATTTTGAAAAGACTCAAAATAAATACTAATATAAAATTAAAATGATGAAATTAAATTTAAATAAATTAGTGCATATCTTGATTTTTTAGTGACTTTTTCGAAAGAGGTAAGATCCGGTGAATCGGAAACAATTAATTAAGAATAAAAAACTTTTTTTATGGAACAGACATATCAATATGCGTGGATAATACCTTTTCTTCCACTTCCAGTTCCTATGTTAATAGGGGTGGGACTTCTTCTTTTTCCGACGGCAACAAAAAGTCTTCGTCGTATGTGGGCTTTTCAGAGCGTTTTATTGTTAAGTATAGTCATGATTTTTTCCATGAATCTGTCTATTCAGCAAATAAATAGCAGTTCTGTCTATCAATATGTATGGTCTTGGATTATCAATAATGATTTTTCTTTAGAATTCGGATACTTAATCGATCCACTTACTTCTATTATGTCAATATTAATCACTACTGTTGGAATTTTAGTTCTTATTTATAGTGATAATTATATGTCTCATGATCATGGATATCTGAGATTTTTTGCTTATATGAGTTTTTTCAGTACTTCCATGTTGGGATTAGTTACTAGTTCAAATTTGATACAAATTTATATTTTTTGGGAATTGGTTGGAATGTGTTCGTATCTATTAATAGGATTTTGGTTCACACGACCTGTTGCAGCAAAGGCTTGTCAAAAAGCGTTTGTAACTAATCGTGTTGGTGATTTTGGTTTATTATTAGGCATTTTGGGGTTTTATTGGGTAACAGGAAGTTTCGAATTTCGTGATTTATTCCAAATATTAAATAACTTGATTTCTACTAATGAGGTCAATTTTTTATTTGTTACTTTGTGCGCTGTTCTATTATTTGGCGGTGCTATTGCTAAATCTGCACAATTTCCCCTTCATGTATGGTTACCTGATGCAATGGAAGGGCCGACTCCTATTTCAGCTCTTATACATGCTGCTACGATGGTAGCAGCAGGAATTTTTCTTGTAGCTCGACTTATGCCTCTTTTCATAGTCATACCCCACATCATGAATTTTATCTCTTTTATAGGGATAATAACAGTTTTTTTAGGAGCTACTTTAGCTCTTGCTCAAAAAGACATTAAGAGGGGTTTAGCCTATTCTACAATGTCTCAATTGGGTTATATGATGTTAGCTCTAGGTATGGGGTCTTATCGCAGTGCTTTATTTCATTTGATTACTCATGCTTATTCCAAAGCATTATTGTTTTTAGGATCGGGATCTGTTATTCATTCGATGGAAACTCTTGTTGGATATTGTCCAGAAAAAAGCCAGAACATGGTACTTATGGGAGGTTTAACAAAACATGTACCAATTACTAAAAATTCTTTTTTATTAGGTACACTTTCTCTTTGCGGTATTCCACCCCTTGCTTGTTTTTGGTCCAAAGATGAAATCCTTAATGATAGTTGGTTGTATTCACCTATTTTTGCAATAATAGCTTGGTCTACGGCGGGATTAACTGCATTTTATATGTGTCGGATTTATTTACTTACTTTTGAAGGACATTTAAACGTTCATTTTCAAAATTACAGTGGAAAAAGGAATACCCCCTTGTATTCAATATCTCTATGGGGTAAAGAAGGTTCAAAAATAACTAAAAAAAACTTTCCTTTGCTAAATTTATTAAAAATGAACAAGAATGAACGTCTTTCTTTTTTTTCAAATTCAAATA